AAATACAGAAAGAAATTCCGCGATCGAACTACCAAAAGGGAAGTTAGAAATCGAAACCAGAGATCTAAAAATGCACTTTGTCTTGGAAGGTTAGAACTTCCCGGTTCTTTTGGATTTCATTTACAAGAAAATGAAATCTAATTCATTGAAATTCCATCCAGTAAAACGGAAGAATTATAAATTTCCAAAATAATAGATAGGAATACCGCAAATAAAGCCATTGCAACTCCCATCAAAGGAGTAGTTCCCCACCCAGGAGCTACTTTACCATATTCCGAATTCAACGGTTTCAATAAAGACCCTACGGTAGTAGGTTTGGGACGAGATCTAGAACTACCCTCAACGGTTTGTGTAGCCATAAATCCGATTATATTCATTGAGATCTGTTGACTTTGTATACCATTCCGTTGTAAATAAATGATTTTATAATAGATCCATTGTGGTCTTAAAATTATAGAATAATGGAAACAGCAACCCTAGTCGCCATCTTTATATCTGGTTTACTTGTAAGTTTTACTGGGTATGCTTTATATACCGCTTTTGGGCAACCCTCCCAACAACTAAGAGATCCCTTCGAGGAACACGGAGACTAGTCGAAGTAATGAGCCTTCCCATATGGGAAGGCTCATTACTTCAATTGAGATAATGAAAAATCATTTCATCTTTTTAGTTTGAATTTTAGGAGGTTCCCTAAAAAAGATAGCGAAAAAAATTATCCCTAAAGTCGAGACTAATAGAAATGTATAAACCAATGCTTCCATAGATTCGATTGTGGTTTACAATTATAGCTTCCATACCTGTTTACTTGGGATTCTTTTCCCGATAATGATAAAAAAAAAGAAAGAGTAAAAAAAAGGTAGTGATTCAAATCAAGATTGCCCTAATATCCTATGTCAAATCACAAAAAAAAGAGAGGCAAAAAATAACAAAGCAATGTTGGATTAAACTCCTTGTCTTCTTGTAGTTGGATCTCCAATTTTTTGGAATGCGCCAAATTCTACTTGAACATCCAAATCAGGGTCAATACCAGCAAAAACATCTCTGAACAAGGTTCTAGACCCATGCCAAATGTGTCCGAAAAAGAAGAGTAGGGCAAAGGAAGCATGCCCAAAAGTAAACCAACCCCTCGGACTACTACGAAAAACACCATCCGATTTCAAAGTAGCACGGTCTAGTTCGAAAATTTCACCCAATTGAGCACGTCTAGCATATTTTTTCACAGTAGCAGGATCACTATAACTGACTCCGTTAAGTTCACCACCATAAAACTCAACAGTTACACCCACTTGTTCAACGCTATACTTAGATTCCGCTCTTCGAAAAGGAACATCAGCTCTAACAATTCCGTCCCCATCTATCAAAACGACCGGAAAGGTTTCAAAAAAAGTAGGCATACGGCGTACAAAGAGTTCACGTCCTTCTTTATCTCTAAAAATAGGGTGTCCTAACCATCCAACAGCTATTCCATCGCCGTTGTCCATTGAGCCCGCTCTAAATAATCCTCCTTTCGCTGGATTATTGCCAATGTAATCATAAAAAGCTAATTTCTCAGGAATTTTCGACCAAACTTCTGATAAACTTTGATTTTCAGCTAGCCCAGCACTTATTCGTCGGTATATTTCTTGCTGAAAGTATCCCTGATCCCATTGATAACGAGTAGGGCCAAATAATTCGATCGGGGTAGTTGCTGAACCATACCACATAGTTCCAGCAACAACAAAAGCTGCAAAAAAGACAGCAGCAATACTACTAGAAAGAACGGTTTCAATATTGCCCATACGTAATCCTTTATATAGACGTTGAGGTGGACGGACACTAAGATGGAATAGACCGGCTAATATGCCTAATGTCCCTGCTGCAATATGATGAGAAGCTATTCCTCCTGGAACAAAAGGATCAAAACCTTCCACGCCCCATGCTGGACTTACAGGTTGTACTTTTCCAGTCAGTCCATAAGGATCGGACACCCATATTCCGGGACCATACAAGCCAGTTACATGAAATGCACCAAAACCAAAACAAGCCACTCCGGAAAGAAATAAATGAATTCCAAAAATCTTAGGCAAATCCAAAGAAGGTTTTCCTGTACGTTCATCAGAAAAAATTTCTAGATCCCAATATACCCAATGCCAAATAGCTGCCAAAAAGCACAAGCCAGAAAACACAATATGCGCTCCGGCCACACCTTCGTAACTCCAAATGCCGGGATCCGTTATAGTCCCCCCTGTAATACTCCAACCACCCCATGAATTCGTTATTCCTAAACGAGTCATGAAGGGTATAACGAACATACCCTGTCTCCACATTGGATCAAGAACGGGGTCAGAGGGATCAAAAACGGCTAATTCATATAGAGCCATCGAACCAGCCCAACCAGCAACCAGAGCTGTATGCATGATATGGACAGAAATCAACCGACCGGGATCATTCAATACAACGGTATGAACACGATACCAAGGCAAACCCATGAAAATACCCCTTTATCAAAGAAAAATGACACTATGTGACTTTATTGCATTGGAATATGACTATGCAATGGATCCCTTTTGCTCAATGGATTATATCGGAACAAGGGTTAATGTTTGTTCTATTCTTATTGGTAATAATGGAACAATTATGTTTGTAGGAACAAAAAGAAACAAATCTATTCTATACCCGATAAGTAGCAATACGCAATGGGGAGTTGATACCATCGTCTATCAGTAAATGCTTTCATACCTGATTATTATTAAAAGGCTATATTGTTAAGAATTTTCCTTTATTTATTCTATCTTTTAAAACGAAACCTTTCTAATCTATGCAGAAAATAGAACAAAGGTTGATATTAGAAAGACAATAAAACTAATTACTATTATTACGTTTCCACATCAAAGTGAAATAGAGTACTTAATTATTTTTTCTTTCATTTAATGCCTATTGGTGTTCCAAAAGTTCCCTTTCGAAGTCCTGGAGAGGAAGATGCATCTTGGGTTGACGTATAGTGCGACTTGTCAGATATATTAGGTCATACGGGATTTCCCCGTTCTCTCTCCCGATTGAGATATCCTCCCTTTCGCCCAAAAAAGATTGATTGAATCATCCAAAATTTGGAGCGTGAAATGCAATTAGATCCATTTTTTAGTTTTAGGGGGATTTAGATTACTATTATCAGTTAGAAAAATTTAGGGTTGGCTCGGTTGGACCAACAAAATGAAGTATCCAGACTCCGTTTATAAAAAGCCCAATCCCAATTGGGACTATATTACAGATTACTACTTGTATTATATAGTTTCTTTTTTTTTTAACTCTTAATTGTTTCGATTTGAAATAAAATAAAAAAATCGAAAAAGAGCAATCTCAATCTTAATCACTTGAATAAAGTAATGAATAGGTTGAATATTGAAATTAATGAAAGAAAGAAAAAAACGAGAAATCTTAACAAAAAAACAAGTGGTATTGGAAACATTTGTACTATATGTGCAAATAAAAATCGGACAGATCTTTACCCGGAGTAGAGCATAAACCTAAAAAAATGAAAGAGACCTATTCAAGAACAAGAAAATGACATCGTGATTTGTATTGAATCTCGATGATATGATACATCAATGAAAAGTAAGTTTGATAGGGTTAGTAAATTCTATTTTTTGATTTTAGTAGAATTTTATTCTATTTTAATTATAGAAATATTTAATTATAGAAATATTTAATTATAGAAATAGTATTCTATTATTATATGGATAATTAGGTAATTTCGGGAAAGGAGCAATAAAAGAAAGTTTTCTTGAAAAATGGAAAAGGAGACCCTTGATTATTCATTATCAAATCTCTATGAAAAATAAAAAAGAAAGGGATATATAATCTACACATTGATTTTTTTTCACAATTTTGTTTGAACCGTATGCATCAAAAGGTGCATGTACGGTTCCTAAGGGATACCATTTTACCCTAATCAACCGACTTTATCGAGAAAGATTACTTTTTTTAGGCCAAGAAGTCGATAGCGAGATCTCGAATCAACTTATTGGTCTTATGGTATATCTCAGTATCGAGGACGATACCAAGGATTTGTATTTGTTTATAAATTCTCCTGGCGGGTGGGTAATACCCGGAGTAGCTATTTATGATACTATGCAATTTGTGCGACCAGACGTACATACAATATGCATGGGGTTAGCTGCTTCAATGGGATCTTTTATCCTGGTCGGAGGAGAAATTACCAAACGTTTAGCATTCCCTCACGCTTGGCGCCAATGAGTTTTTATTTTGAGAGAAAAAAGAAGACTATGCCTTCACCGTATGAAATATTATAAGTAATAATAGCATGGCACTTTGAATTCGATATGAGAATTTTTTTCTCTTTTAGTTTCAAAACATTCGATTATATATCGAAAGAGTAGTATGAGATGAAGAGTATTCCCGATTTTTTATTTTATATCAGGAGTCCATTTCAGCGTCACAAACTTTTTTCATAAAAAAGACTCTATTTAGGTTTGAAAGAGTACAAAAAAAATTCTTCCTTATTTTTCGGATCAAAAAGAAACTTTGGGATTGCTGAATTACAGACGAAATAAATATATAAAGCAACGGAGCCATCATAGTATTTTTGAATTCCTACGAAAAGAAGGGTGGTAATTGGATAATTTACTAATCGGGATCTGATCGATTCTATATTTTTTCTTTCTTCAACGAAAAATCAAAGTAAATTCCATTGTAGAGCCGTATGCAATGCGAAAAAGATGCACGTACGGTTGTTCAATTCTATCTTTTTTTATTGTTATTTCGTATTTCTTCTCTTCGCCGAATTGTGCGAGATAGAAGAACTTTTATTATGGTATATCATCAGGGTAATGATTCATCAACCCGCGAGCTCTTTTTATGAGGCACAAACGGGAGAATTTCTCCTGGAAGCGGAAGAACTTTTGAAATTGCGCGAAACCCTCACAAGGGTTTATGTACAACGAACGGGCAAACCCGTATGGGTTGTATCCGAAGATATGGAAAGGGATATTTTTATGTCAGCAACAGAAGCCCAAGCTCATGGAATTGTTGATCTTGTAGCGGTCGAATAAAACGAATAAAAATAGTTAACCATTTACAATTTTTTGTTCTTACTAGGTTTACCAGTCTGGGTTTCCTATTCTATTAATTAGAAATAGATTCGGTTAGGATTGATCTAAACCAGCCCATTATGTATATGATTCAGCATGCCAACTATTAAACAACTTATTAGAAACACAAGACAGCCAATCAGAAATGTCACGAAATCCCCCGCTCTTCGGGGATGCCCTCAGCGCCGAGGAACATGTACTAGGGTGTATGTGTGACTCGTTCAGATTATGAGCTGGAACAAAAACAAATGAAAGGAAAGAATTTTTCCAGTATCAATGATCAGTACTGGTGAATAGTCTAAAACTCCAGCCGCTATCTAAAATTAATAAAATAAAAAAGATCCATTCATCTATTGAGTATGAAATTTATGGTTTCTATTGGTATAAATCAGATTTAAGATAAGAAAAAACTTCCCATCGGTAGCGAACGTTATCCGTTTAGCAGGGAATCTTATTTTAAGAGCAAAAAAATTAGGCTACCATTCTTGCAAGAACGGACTAACAGGGTCAGCTATCCAGCTAACCTTCAAAATTAAATATCGTTACTATATAGGCGGATCTCGTTGTGAAAGACCTATTACTGGAGAATTCATGGGTAGAGCCAAAAAGTTTGAACTGTACAAGTTATCAATAAGATTTCGGAAATGAAGTTAAAGGGCTCCGGTGTATAGAAAGGACCTCACCGTTTAAAAAGGAACCATAGAAACGAAGGAACCCACTATATCTATATTTAATTTGAATTTACATTTTTTTATTTACTTTTCTTTGATACATTAATACAATTTTTGTTTTGTTTCAAGACGCAATGTCGAAAAAAAAGAAAAAAGTGGTTGGGAAGGTTATAGTAGCAAAAGCCATTGGAATTTTTATTTTATACATTGGAAAAATCCGTTTTGTTATTAATAGATCAGGGAGATAAAAGAATAACTCAAAGAAAGAAAATCAATTAGTTATTCATCAAAGTTTTATTTATTCAATGACTAGAGTTAAACGAGGATATATAGCTCGAAGACGAAGAAGAAAAATTCGTTTCTTTGGATCAAGCTTTCGAGGGGCTCATTCAAGGCTTACTCGAACTATTGCTCAACAGAAAATACGAGCTTTGGTTTCGGCTCATCGGGATAGAGATAGACAAAAGAGGGATTTTCGTCGTTTGTGGATCACTCGGATAAACGCAGTAATTCGCGAAAAAGTTGTATACTATAATTATAGTAAATTTATACACGATCTGTACAAGAGACAGTTGCTTCTTAATCGTAAAATACTTGCCCAAATAGCTATATTAAATAGGAATTGTATTTATATGATTTACAATGAGATCATAAAAAAGGAAGGTTCGAAAGAATACCTCGAAATGATTTAAATTAAGTTCCCCGGAGTTTATTCTCCGGGAGTCTAGAGTAGAAATTAGTCTGAGAAAATACAATAAATAAATAAAAATCAACAAATTCATTCAAAAAAAAAAATGCCCCATTTTTATATTATCTTACGACGTGACAATCAAATATAGAAGAATCTAGATTCTTCTATTTTTTTTTCGAACAAAACCGCAATCCGTTATATAAAAATAAAGAAAAAGAATAAATAAGTCTATTATTTATTTTTGGTTCTAAAACTCGCAGTTCTCGTAGTCGACTCGGTTCTTTCAAATTGTTTCTCATTATTAAGAAAAGGTAACAAAGATAAAATACGAGCTTGTTTTATAGCAATAGTAATTAATCGTTGTTGTTTCAAGGTCAATCTATTCACTCGCCTAGATAAAATTTTTCCTTGTTCACTAATAAATCGACTAATTAAACTCATGTTTCTATAATCAATTCGATCCCCCGATTGGATCGGGGGCAAACGCCTACGAAACGATCGCTTGGATTTAATAAAGGGTCGCTTGGATTTATCCATAGTTTGTTTAGTTTCGTCCTTATACCGAAAATCCTAAAAATCCTAATTTTTAATTCTAATTTTTTTAGGTCCAGCCTAAATAGGATTTGTTTATTTCTATTTTATATATTATATTTATATATTATATATAATAATAGGAAATAGTTTAATATAGAAATCAATTTTCTATTAAAAAAAATAGTAAATAATATATAATAAAAATTGTTTTGTCCCTTTAACTAATAGACAGACACCCGGTTCGATCTATTTCTTTATCTCTCCATGAACGGTATGTTTGTAACAATAGGGGCAGAATTTTCGCAATTCCAACCGACTAGGCGTATTGTGTCGATTCTTTTGAGTAATATATCTGGAAACGCCCCTTGATCCTTTATTAACACTCTTTCGAACACAACTAGTACATTCCAGAATAACTTTTATTCGGACATCTTTACCCTTAGCCATGAACCTCCTTTGGATATGGATGTTTGATTCAAGCAACTTTTCTATTTTAAATTTAAAGTAAAAAAAAAAAATAGAAAAGTTGCAAAAACAGAAGTTGCTAACTAGAAAAACAATTCGAAAGATTTTGTTGAAATCAATAGAGTAAGAATAATATAAAGGAAATAAATATTACGGAATCAAATTCAAAAGTTTTTTAACTATATTTTTAATCACAGTATTTCATTCTCCAATCTTCATTCATTAATCCCTTCCCATATCAATAACTAGAATGAAAAAAAGGGGAATGTCAACGCATCTGGGAAAAAACGATTGATTTCTATTAATAGACCAGCTAAAGTACCAAACCATAAAGTACTTAGTACCGGTGCCACAGAAAGATATGTTTTGAAATCTCGCATTTTATTTAAAATCCTCCTTTAAAATTTCTTTAATGTAGAAAAAAGTAATCCATATCGGATCTAAGATCCGATGTATATATGATAGTTAAAGACTACTTGTGTTTGTATAAGCCAAATTAAAATGTACAATAATAATAGAATTAATAATTAATTATAGTAGTATGGTAGGTAAGAAATTTTTTTAAGAAAAAGAAAAACATGCCCCTTCCTACTGGGCATTCCCGAAAAATCTTTTTTTAGTTTATGGCAGGTTTTTCATATACATAAATAGAAATTTCTATCATACCTTATAGGTATTAGGATACGAAACCAAAAAGAAGAAAAAATGGCAGGGCAAATTCATTTAATTATGTATTTGTATGGGAAATGAAGATGTGGAAAACAAGACAAGGATTCTTTACAATTACATTAGAAAAACCCATTAAATTGAAAGGGATGTAGCGCAGCTTGGTAGCGCGTTTGTTTTGGGTACAAAATGTCACGGGTTCAAATCCTGTCATCCCTACCTAATTACTTTTCCTCTGAGAAGTAAGGAGGAATTAATTGAAATTTTGATTAAATTTGGACATACGTAATCTCTAATTTTTTTATGATACTCTATATGATAGATAGTATATACATATACGATGTAGATAGAGTTTTGAGTTATAAAAAACCCGTTCTTTCCAGCTTTATCTATTGTGATAAGAAAGCGCTCTTAGTTCAGTTCGGTAGAACGTGGGTCTCCAAAACCCGATGTCGTAGGTTCAAATCCTACAGAGCGTGATTCCATTCTTGTTAGGTCAAATTGAATTATCGAATTAGACTGAAATAAATGAATAAGAATCTAATCGAAAATTGACCTCCTGTGGGAAAAGAGGAGATCAATCAAAAAAAGAGTTGTTAATTAATCAAAGATCCAACTGATCACCACGTCTGTATTGTAAATATGCAGTTACAAATAATCCAGCCAAAGTAATGGGAATTAGACCTAAGACGATTCCAAATAGAAAAACTTCAATCATTTCAATCAATTCGTTTGAAAAAAAAAAGAAAGGTAATATCTATTCTTAATTAAATATTAATCTGAATTGCCATGAATCTCAATAACCAAAAATTATTAATTGCCCCAGTAAAGAGCTAAAAAATGGACGGAATCCCACAAGAGTCTTTCTTGAGTTGTTCATTCAATTAATTTCAAATAAGTCGTATTTTGTTTAGACCTATAAATAAAGCGGAGGTAATAGTTAAAGCCGCTAGTAAAAAACCGAAATAACTAGTTAGAGTAGGCATAAAGGAACTAAATAAAATATGTTCTTTTTAGACATATGTTTCTAAAGCATTTACCTAAGTTTCTATTTGGAAAAAAAATCAGTAAAAATCGAAATTCAAAGAATAAGTTCAATTGAAAGTTTTGAATTCATCAACTATTACATTGGAGATGAGATGTCACTAAGAAAGATAAAGGAACGGCAGTAGAAAAAAATAAAGAAATGACTCATTATCTGTGACATCTACACATCTCGTGATTTTGAATCAACAGATTTTTTGCGAAACCTTTGAGTAAACTAATCGAATAATAATAACTAATGCCATGGAACTTTATTCAAAAATGAAAATTTATTTGAATCATTAGAAAATAAAATGAAAAACGAATTTCTATTTTGATCCTTTCGTTTTTTTAGAATGAAAAGTTATTTTATAACATAACCCTTTTTACTTTCAATTGAACTTATTAGACTCAGCAATCGGGTTCATCCATAGAAACAAGATTTTGAATAAAAAAACTATCATCATTCAAAAAAAAATTCTTTTGTCCAACTCAATTCTAAGACTAGTAATTACTATTATCTTTGCTTTTCTTTTATAGGTTCTACATATTTATAAAAAGAAATCCTTGCAGTTAGGTCAATAAAAAACCCGTGGATCTAATACAACAATGGATGCATCACAAAAATTGATTAATTGAAATCAATTAATCTTCAATACTTTATTTTTCTTTTTTTTTAACTAATTTCTTTAAATCGAAAGTAAGGAATTCTCCCCAACCTCTTCTATATCTAGAACCACGAAAAAGAAATTTATAGATTTCTTGTCTAATTGAATTGAAAGAATATTATCATATTGTTCTTCTTCCGAAATTTTTCACAAATTATTAGATAGAAACCAACTTGTCAACTTCCCGCTTTCCCC